CCCCTCGAACAAATCGAAATGATTGAAGTTTTTCTATTTGGAATCGTCTTAGGCCTAATTCCTATTACTTTAGCGGGATTATTCGTGACTGCGTATTTGCAATACAGGCGTGGCGATCAGTTGGATCTTTGATTGAGTAATATTTCTTTTTTTTTATTGACCTCCTCTCTGGTCTGGAGGAGGTCAAATTGGAGTTGCAATTCGACTTTGTTTTGTTAAGTTATTTTACTCTGCTTCGACATAAGATAGATGGAATCACGCTCTGTAGGATTTGAACCTACGACATCGGGTTTTGGAGACCCGCGTTCTACCGAACTGAACTAAGAGCGCTTTCAAAAAGAAAATCCTTTTCTACTCCTAACGCGTCTCACGTACGTATAGTATCCACAAATTCAAGTTATACCCACTTTAATCGATCTCCTCGCTACTGCCCAGAAAGAAGAAAGAAGTAATAGGTAGGGATGACAGGATTTGAACCTGTGACATTTTGTACCCAAAACAAACGCGCTACCAAGCTGCGCTACATCCCTTTTCCAAATTGTTGTACAATGCCATTGTACACAATTCCTGTCTTGTTTTCCACATCGTAATTTTCTTCTCTTTCTCTATCTATATAGAACTTTCTTGTCATTTCTTCTTTTTGGTCTCATATAATCAAGGAATGGTATACATCTAAAATCCAATCTAATTTCACCTATAAAAGAAAGATTACTATTCTTTAGTAATGTACAGGAAGAAGTGGTCATCTTTTTCTTTTTTAGGGGTAGGAAAATCTTGTCTATATGGTTCATTCTATATATAGAATATTGATTTTCTTTTTTTTAGTTAGGAATTTCGCCTAAACAAAAGAAATACAAACGATCTTGGGCAAGAGTATCTGATCATATATGTATTCCAATAAGGAAGGAGGATTTTCAATGCGGGATATAAAAACATATCTCTCTGTAGCACCCGTGCTAAGTACTCTATGGTTTGGGGCTTTAGCAGGTTTATTGATAGAAATTAATCGTTTATTCCCAGATGCTTTGTCATTCCCTTTTTTTTCATTCTAGTTATTGCTATACGAGGAATAGAATTCTTCGTGACATGACGAAAATTTTTCCCTTTTCAATCCTTTTTTAGTATAGGAAGGAAAAAGAAAGAAAAGATGGATTGAACCTCAGAGTCATCAAAAATTCGGTAAATCCCATTTTGGAAAACAGAAATTCAATTAAAAGCGGTATCCAAGCTAAGTCAGGCCTCAGAAATCAGAGCATAGAAAGAGGCTGGGCTGGCTACTTAAATGAAAGGATTTCGAAGCAAAATCCTTGCTAGTTCGACAAGGATTGTATTCTTTAATTATTTCTCTATTTTTTATTACTTAATTTAAGAATTTCAAAAATTTTTTATTCTATTGGGTTAGAGAATTCGAAGAATTACAACAAAATCTTTAGAAATCGCATTTTTTGTTAGGAACTTCTATGGATTTTATTCTTCTTCTTCGGATCCAAAATAGAAGAATAAAAGAATAAGTAGAAGAATTAAGTTAAGTCGATCCAAAAAGGAAAGGAGGTTCATGCCCAAGGGGAAAGATGTTAGAATCAGAGTTATTTTGGAATGTATCAGTTGTGTTCGAAAGGGTGCCAATAAGGAATCGACGGGGATTTCTAGATATAGTACTCAAAAGAATCGCCACAATAGACCTGGACTGTTAGAATTGAGAAAATTTTGTCGTTATTGTCGCAAGCATACGACTCATGGCGAAATAAAGAAATAGGAGCATCGTGTGTTCGATCTTTCCAAAGAACAGAACAGAAAGAGTAAGAACTTCATATTTAATATATAAAACATAGATAGAATACAAAATACAAATCAACTCATCTGATTTCAGGTAGATATTATTTCATATGTATAGAGGGTATTCATATATAGTATATGAATCAAATAATATATGGACCAAAGAAAGACTACTTCTTCTGGATCCAAAATTAATAAAATAAAGAAATCAAAATTTTTATTGAAATTTTAAAATAAGGAATAAATAATGTATACATCTAAACAACCTTTTCGTAAATCTAAGCAACCCTTTCGTAAATCCAAGCAAACTTTTCGTAAATCCAAGCAAACTTTTCATAAATCCAAGCAAACTTTTCGTAAATTCAAACAACCTTTTCGTAAATCCAAACAACCTTTTCGTAGGCGTCCTCGAATTGGCCCGGGGGATCGAATTGATTATAGAAACATGAGTTTAATTAATCGATTTATTAGTGAACAAGGAAAAATATTATCGAGACGAATAAATAGATTAACCTTGAAACAACAACGATTAATTACTCTTGCTATAAAACAGGCTCGTATTTTATCTTTCTTACCATTTCGTAACTATGAGAATGAGAAGCAATTTAAAGCCCAGTCAATTTCAATAATTACTGGGCCTAGACCCAGAAAAAATAGACATATTCCTCAATTAACGCAAAAGTTCAATTCCAATCGAAACTTAAGAAACTCCAACCAGAGTTTAAGAAACAACAATCGGAACTTAAGTTCCGATTGTTGATGTTTTATTCGAAAGGGCCAGACCCATATATAAAGAAAGTAATCCAGATTTGATTCTTGTGTTTGTTATAAGAAAGAAAAATGGGGAAGAAGAAATCGTTTTTTTATTTATTGCAACATACTCGTTGATTCCTACCACTTAATCTTAATTTATTGTATCTTCCCGGAGTTCCCTCTCCGGGAATTTGGTTTTAATTATTCCTGTATATTACTTTTTTATCCCTTTAATTGATGATCTTTATTTTATTGGAAATCGTGTAAAGATTCTTTGGATTTGATACAGCTACTTGTGCAAGCATTTTACGATTAAGAATCAATTCCTTCTTGTACAGATTGTGTATTAATTTACTATAACTACCGAATACTTTATATATCCGCGTTGCTGCGTTTATCCGAGTGATCCACAAACGACGAAAATACCTCTTTTGCCTGCCTCTATCTCGATGAGAGGAAACGAAAGCTCTTCTTACCTGTTGAGTAATCATTCGATTAAGTCTTAAATGAGCCCCTCTAAAGTTTGAGGCAAATGAACGCATTTTTGTTCGTCGTCTCCGAGCTATATATCCTCGCGGAACTCTGGTCATTGAATCAAATTAACCTTAATGAATAACTAATGATTTCTCTTCTTTTAGCCATCCTTTTTCCCGTTAATAACAAAACGGATTATTCCGATATATAAAATATCAATTCCAATGGCTTTTGCTACTATAACCTTCCCAACCACGATTTTTTATTCTATTCCTTTTAGTTATTTCGCATAGAAATAACAAATTCTAACGATACTAAAAAAAAGTGGGTTCCATCGTTTCTATGGTTCCCTTTTAAACGGTAAGGCCCTCTCTATACACCGGAGCCCTTTCTTTCATTTCATCAAAAAAAAGGTATTGTGAACTTGTATAGTTCACATTCTTTGGCTCTACCTATCCATTATAGAGTAAATAACTCTTTTCACAATAAGAGTTATCCATACAGTGACGGCATTTAATTATGAAAGTTGGCTAAGTAGCTGACCCTGTTAGTCCGTTCTTTTAAGATAAAGGAGCATAAGCCTTTTTCTTTTTATTACTATTTCCTCCGCTTAATGGATAACCATTTGCTACCAACGGGGGAATTGCTTCTTATTTCCAATCTAGATGATTGGATTTGCACCAAAGGAAACCATAAATTCCATATACCATAGAAATCTAGGATAGAGAAGCTCTATCCTATTCATTGGTACCGATCATGGATACTTCCAAAATTGTCTTATTTGTTTGAACTCATGATCTGAACGAGTCGCACATACACCCTAGCACATGTTCCTCGACGCTGAGGACATCCCTTAAGCGCGGCCGATTTTCTAGCATTTCGTATTGGCTGTCTTGCGTTTCTAATAAGTTGTTTAACAGTTGGCATGTCGTATGTATATAGAAAAAAAAATAGATTGGTTTAGATCGATCTTAACCTGATGATTGATCATCATAAAGTATTTCTATTTTCTATCAAATCGCAGAAAACCTGAAATTAGGGTTGAAATAAATTTACACGAAATCCTGCCACTACCAATCCTTAAACATTTCTGGAAACCACACTGGATCAGTATCGCAGTGCTCGTCAATCATTTCATCCCCTACAATATCGACAAGTCCATAAGCTTTGGCTTCGTCTGCTGACATAAAAACATCCCTTTCCATGTCTTCGGATACAACCCAAAAAGGCTTGCCTGTTCTTAGTGCATAAACCCTTGTGATCATTTCGCGAACTTTGTGTAACTCTTCCACTTCTAGTAAAAATTCTGGTGTCCTTGCCCGATAATAAGCACTAGCAGGTTGGTGAAGCATAATCCTAGCGTGAGGGAATGCTATACGCTTGGTGGGTTCTCCTCCAAGCAGAATGAAGGACGCCATGGACGCGGCTATTCCGAGGCATATTGTATATATATCTGGTGTCACCGTTTGCATCGTATCAAAAATCGCCATTCCTGAGATTAGCCACCCGCCTGGGGAGTTTATAAACAAAAAAATATCGCTAATTCCATCTTCTATACTGAGATATACCATGAGACCTGTAATATGATTCGTGATCTCGCAACGAATCTCTTGACCTAAAAAAAGTGTCCTTTCTCGATACATAACATTGTATAAGTCAACCCAAGTCGCTTCTTCATCTCCGGGAATCCGGTAAGGTACTTTTGGAACACCAATGGGCATATTAGATTAAAATTATTAAATTTAAGTAAGAAAACTACACTTTAATATGGAAACGTAAGAATAGAAAAAAAAGAAAGAATCCGCAGTTTATTGTCTTCCTTTTTTTTTTCTTATTCTATATGAATACTATAGATTCTATTAATACATAGATTGAAAGATTATACATATAAGGAAGGTAAGACAGATTGAATAAAGAAAAAGGAATCGGTGATTCGAATGATAAACAAAGAGGGATAGGGATCTATCCTTCGTTTTTTCCAAATAGGCCAAGCTACCCTTTTTCCAAATAGGCCAAGCTACCCTTTTTCCAAATAGGCCAAGCTACCCATTGCATATTGGCACTTATCGAGTATAGAATAGATCTGCTTCTCTTTCTTCTTACGAACAGAATTGGCTTCTTATTTTTAATGGAATGAAATAAATATTCACGCTTTCTGACACAGAATCCCCTAGAAGGGTTAGGTACATAGGATATGGATAGTCTTTTCCAATGCGATAAAATAAAGCGACATCATGTCTATTTTTCTTTGCTAAAGGGGTATTTCCATGGGTTTGCCTTGGTATCGTGTTCATACTGTCGTATTGAATGATCCGGGTCGATTGCTTTCGGTGCATATAATGCACACTGCTCTAGTTTCTGGTTGGGCTGGCTCGATGGCTTTATACGAATTAGCGGTTTTTGATCCCTCTGATCCTGTTCTGGATCCAATGTGGAGACAAGGTATGTTCGTCATTCCCTTCATGACTCGTTTAGGAATAACCAATTCGTGGGGTGGTTGGAGTATTTCAGGAGGAACTATAACGAATCCGGGTATTTGGAGTTATGAAGGTGTGGCAGGTGCGCATATTGTGTTTTCTGGCTTGTGTTTCTTGGCAGCTATCTGGCATTGGGTATATTGGGACCTAGAAATATTCTGTGATGAGCGGACGGGAAAACCCTCTTTGGATTTGCCCAAGATCTTTGGAATTCATTTATTTCTTGCAGGGGTGGCTTGCTTTGGCTTTGGCGCATTTCATGTAACGGGTTTGTATGGTCCTGGGATATGGTTGTCCGATCCTTATGGACTAACTGGAAAAGTACAAGCTGTAAATCCAGCGTGGGGTGCAGAAGGTTTTGATCCTTTTGTTTCGGGGGGAATAGCTTCTCATCATATTGCTGCGGGTACATTGGGCATATTAGCGGGCCTATTCCATCTTAGTGTCCGTCCGCCTCAACGTCTATACAAAGGATTACGTATGGGCAATATTGAAACTGTACTTTCCAGTAGTATCGCTGCTGTTTTTTTTGCAGCTTTCGTAGTTGCCGGAACTATGTGGTATGGGTCAGCAGCTACCCCAATCGAATTATTTGGGCCTACTCGTTATCAGTGGGATCAGGGATACTTTCAGCAAGAAATATATCGAAGAGTTAGCGATGGGCTAGCCGAAAATCTTAGTTTATCAGAAGCTTGGTCTAAAATTCCCGAAAAATTAGCCTTTTATGATTATATTGGTAATAATCCGGCAAAGGGGGGATTATTCAGAGCAGGCTCAATGGACAATGGGGATGGAATAGCTGTTGGATGGTTAGGACATCCCGTCTTTAGAGATAAAGAAGGACGCGAGCTTTTTGTACGTCGTATGCCTACTTTTTTTGAAACATTTCCAGTAGTTTTGGTAGATGAGGAGGGAATTGTGAGAGCGGACGTTCCTTTTAGAAGAGCAGAATCCAAATATAGTGTTGAACAAGTAGGCGTAACTGTGGAGTTCTATGGTGGCGAACTTAATGGAGTAAGTTATTCTGATCCTGCTACTGTAAAAAAATATGCGAGGCGTGCCCAATTAGGGGAAATTTTTGAATTAGATCGGGCTACTTTGAAATCAGATGGTGTTTTTCGCAGCAGTCCAAGGGGTTGGTTCACTTTTGGGCATGCTACCTTTGCTTTGCTCTTCTTTTTCGGACACATTTGGCATGGCGCTAGAACCTTGTTCCGAGATGTTTTTGCTGGTATTGATCCAGACTTGGATGCTCAAGTGGAATTTGGAACATTCCAAAAAGTTGGAGATCCAACTACAAGGAGACAGGTAGTCTGATACCACATTGCTATGGTATCTTTCACCTTTCTTTTTTGATTTGACATGGGAAACATCTCACCATCCTTTCTTTGACTCTTTTTCTTTCTTTATATGGGAAATGATCCCAAATGACAAATGAATAGGTGTGGAAGTTATAATTGTAAATAAACCACGATCGAATCTATGGAAGCATTGGTTTATACGTTCCTTTTAGTTTCGACTTTAGGGATAATTTTTTTCGCTATCTTCTTCCGAGAACCACCTAAGGTTCCGACTAAAAAAATGAAATAATTTCATTGAAGTAAGAAGTCTCCCAATCTGGGAGACTTCTTACTTCAATTAGTCCCCGTGTTCTTCGAATGGATCTCTTAATTGTTGGGAGGGTTGCCCAAACGCGGTATATAAGGCATACCCAGTAAAGCTTACAAGTAAACCAGATATGGAGATGGCGACTAAAGTTGCTGTTTCCATTTTTATAGAATTTCAAGATTACAATGGATCTACGAAAAGATCGTGTATTTACAACTACAACGGAATAGTATACAAAGTCAACACCAATGATTAAAAAGAATTTATGGCTACACAAACCGTTGAAGATAGTTCTAGATCTGGGTCAAAACGAACTAACGTAGGTAATTTATTGAAACCCTTGAATTCGGAATATGGGAAAGTAGCTCCGGGTTGGGGGACTACTCCTTTTATGGGGGTCGCAATGGCTTTATTCGCAATATTCCTATCTATCATTTTAGAAATTTATAATTCTTCTGTTTTACTGGACGGAATTTTAATGAATTAGGTTTCTACTAACTAAAACTACGAAGTCATAGTTTTTCCATCCAAAAAAGCCTTTCTACTTTAAGCTCTACATTTCTAGACATTCTGGTAGTTCGACCGTGGAATTTTTTAGTTTCGGTATCTCTGGAATATGAGTGTGTGACTTGTTAGAATTGATCCTATTGATAATACATAGAAAGGGCCTGTTATCTCTATCAAGATGATTCTAATTCGTCGGATATTATTTATTCTAGTATCTGGAACACGAAATAGATAGAGTGGATCAAGAAATAAAATGGAACTATGATTCATACTCACTATTCAGACCTCGCAACCAGACGGAAAAAAAATCAAGTAGTTCTTAATAAAAAAAGAAATTTTCTTCCTTCCAATTTTGTTTGCCCAAAAGACAACTTTTTTCTCTCTATTTTGTCGAGTCATTACACCGATTCAATAAATGATCATCAAGCGGTTCTTATTCGAAGAACCCTTGCCTTTTGTTTAGCTTGAGACTCAATTATCGTGGCTCTAGTATGAATCTAAGGTTTTAATTGAACTGATTCATAGGATCGCAACAAGATAATTTCTATCAGAAAACTACTAGAATTTTTGCTTTATTTATTTACTAGTAAAACAAGAGTAAATCCGCATTACGCACAAAAAAGAATAAATCCAAAATAGGGAAGAGAAAAGTCAAGAGGCCTCTAATGGTCAACATAAGGGAAAGAAAGACAGATGAGCCAACTTGAGATTTTTTGGCACTATCATCACAAAGAAGAAATTCTGGATTTTTCTTATTTCATATCTTCAAGGCAAATCGACCCAATCCAGTGGCTGATGAAGTTTTGAACCTTTTTCCTAATATCCGTTGAAAATTTGTGTGTTTCTGCTTGAGCCGTACGAGATGAAATTTTCATATACGGTTCTCGGAGGGGGAGTCGGGTTAGTTACCTATCTCAATAAAGTGTATGATTGGTTTGAGGAACGTCTTGAGATTCAGGCAATTGCGGATGATATAACTAGTAAATATGTTCCTCCTCATGTCAACATATTTTATTGTTTAGGGGGAATTACACTTACTTGTTTTCTAGTACAAGTCGCTACCGGTTTTGCTATGACTTTTTACTACCGCCCAACCGTTACAGAGGCTTTTTCCTCGGTTCAATACATAATGACCGAGGTCAACTTTGGTTGGTTAATCCGATCAGTTCATCGATGGTCAGCAAGTATGATGGTTCTAATGATGATCCTGCACGTATTTCGTGTGTATCTCACAGGTGGATTTAAAAAACCCCGCGAATTAACTTGGGTCACAGGTGTGGTTTTGGCTGTATTGACTGCATCCTTTGGTGTAACTGGTTATTCTTTGCCTTGGGATCAAATTGGTTATTGGGCAGTCAAAATTGTGACAGGTGTACCTGAAGCGATTCCGGCAATAGGATCGCCTTTAGTGGAGTTATTACGTGGAAGTGCTAGTGTGGGCCAATCCACTTTGACTCGTTTTTATAGTTTACATACCTTTGTACTGCCTCTGCTTACTGCCGTATTTATGTTAATGCACTTTCCAATGATACGTAAGCAAGGTATTTCGGGTCCTTTATAGGGAAGGCATATCATAGAGAATTCTAATTCTCATATATCATATCGGGTAGGCTGTGGTATTTCATTGCTACAAACATGGGTTATTGTAAAATAAGACATGTCATTTGGATACTTCTCTTCAACTCCGAAGTATTTTGATACAAATAGTTGAAGTGAATTTTACGAAAGAAAATAAGGCGGATTATGGGAGTGTGTGACTTGAATTATTGATTTGGCCATGCAGATAGAGAATTGTATCTGCCACATTAGAATTCATGACCAAAGGTGTCTCCGCATCCAATCAACACGTAAGTCCCCTATCTAGGAAGGATAGGCTGGTTCACTTGAGGAGAATATTTTCTATGATCATACCCCAACCATGTCATCCATGAACAGGCTCCGTAAGATCCTATAGAGTAGAAATAGAATAAGTCATGTGACATGATCCAATTCTCTATTTATTACACTTACCTTTTTATTATAGTATGGAAATGCATTCATTTTCTTTGCATCGATTGCGATCTGCAATACTATCGGAGTGAAAGAAGGGATCTAAGGAAGAACGTAGGCTAGACTTTTTTTTATTAGTAACAAGTAAATACTTTGTTTGGACGTAAGAAACTTGCGATATTGAGGGGATAAACACCAACTAATCAAGAGACATGAGACAATCCACAAAGCAATTGATCATGATCAAATTTGTAAGCCCACTTGGATATTGAGCATTTACCCATAAGAATAGGATTCCTTGCAATGAGTAGTTGTAGTGCAACTTCGGAAAAGAGAATCTGATAAAGCTTTTCTTACCTAGAGTCATTGAGTCATTATATACCTTATTCTATTATGGATCTTCCGCGGTCTTATTT